ACGTCTAGCATTCCCTCATGCTTGGCGCCAATGAGGTTTTTATTTGAGAGAAAAAATAAGACTATGCCTTCGCCATATGAATATTAAGTAATAATAGCATGGCACTTTGAATTCGATATCAAAATAAAAAACTTTTTCTTTTTTTTTTTCAAAACATTAGATTATATATCGAGAGAGTAGTATGAGATAAGAGGTATTTCCTATTTTTCTATTGGGGATTCCAGTTCAGCGTCACAAACTTTTTTATTTTCACACCGGGGGGCTCTTAACAATAGTTATGTTCTGAAAGAGTTTGCGAAAATAAAATAAAAAAAAAAGATTATTTTTTCCTTATTTGACAAAAAGCAACTTTGGGATTGCTGAATCACAGACAAACCAAATAATATAATAAATATAGAAAGCAACGGAACCATCATAGTATTTTTGAACTCCTACGAAGGGAAGGGTGGTAATTTGATCATTTACCGATCTGGGTCTGATAGATCCTATTTTTCTCTTTCTTTGGGTAAAGGTCAATTTGATTATAGAGCCGTATGCAATGCACAAAAGATGCCCGTACGGTTGTTCAATTCTGTCTTTTTTTTTCTTCTTTATCTTTCTTTTCTCTTCATCATGCAAAATAGAGAACTCCTTTTTGTTATACCATCAGGGTAATGATTCATCAACCTGCTAGTTCTTTTTATGAGGCACAAACGGGAGAATTTATCCTGGAAGCGGAAGAGCTGCTCAAACTGCGTGAAACCCTCACAAGAGTTTATGTACAAAGAACGGACAAACCCTTATGGATTGTCTCGGAAGACATGGAAAGAGATGTTTTTATGTCAGCAACAGAAGCCCAAGCTTATGGAATTGTTGATCTTGTAGCGGTGGTTGAGTGAAAATAGCCCAGACCTGTTTCGCGTAAATCCTCGATTTCCCATTTTCTCTTTTTGCCGAATTTACTAGAAATAGAAGTAATTCATAATCATCCGGTTAGGATCGATCTAAACCAGCCCATTATTTATTTATATGATTCAACATGCCAACTATTAAACAACTTATTAGAAATACAAGACAGCCAATCAGAAATGTCACAAAATCCCCCGCGCTTCGGGGATGCCCGCAGCGTCGAGGAACATGTACTAGGGTGTATGTGCGACTCGTTCAGATCATGAGCTGGGCCAAAAGAAAGAAAACTTTTTCCAGTATCAATGATCAGTACCGGCGAATAGGATAGAATAGAAAAAGAAGTCCAGTCAATTCAGTATCTAAAAAAGGCGAATCTATCCATTCTATTGTGTATTAAATTTATGGTTTCCATTGGTGCAAATCCAATCACCTCAATTTAAGCTGAGAAGCAATTCTCCATTGGTAGCAAATGGTTATCCATTAAGCGGAGGAAATCTTACTTCAAAACAGAAAGATTAGGTCCCCTCTTGCAAGAACGGACTAACAGGGTTAGCTACCCAGCCAACTTTCATAATTAAATACCGTTACTGTGTAGGTAGATCTCATCGTGAAAGACCTACTACTGGATAATTCATGGGTAGAGCCAAAGAATGTGAACTATACAAGTTACCAATAACATTGATTAAATGAAGTAAAGGCTCCGGTGTATAGAGAAAACCTCACCGTTTAAGAAGTAACCATATAAACGAAGGAAGCCGCTATTTCTTTATCCATTTCTATTTTTTTATTTACTCTATTTTGCTACCTAGTAGAAGAAATTTTATTATTTCGAAGTGAAATGTCTAGAAAAAAGAAAAATAGTGGTCGGGAAGGTTATAGTAGCCAAAGCCATTGGAATTATTAATTTATACATTGGAAAAAAGCTTTGTTATTAATAGACTAGGAAAGGGAAAAAGAATAACTGAAAGAAAGGAAATCTATTAGTTATTCGTCAAAGTTTCATTTATTCAATGACCAGAATTAGACGGGGATATATAGCTCGGAGACGTAGAACAAAAATTCGTTTATTTGCATCAAGCTTTCGAGGGGCTCATTCAAGACTTACTCGAACAATTACTCAACAGAAAATAAAAGCTTTGGTTTCGTCTCATCGGGATAGGGGTAGGCAAAAGATAAATTTTCGCCGTTTGTGGATCACTCGAATAAACGCAGTAATTCGTGAAATGGGGGTATCCTATAGTTATAGTAGATTTATACACGATTTGTATAAGAAACAGGTCCTTCTTAATCGTAAAATACTTGCACAACTAGCTATCTCAAATAAAAATTGTCTTTATATGATTTCCAATGAGATCATAAAAGAAGTAGATTGGAAAGAATCCACCGGAATAATTTAAACGGAGTTCCCCGGAGAATGAACTCCGGGAGGGTAGAGTCAAAATGATATGATAAATAAAGTAGTAAAAATGAATGAACACACTCAATAAAAAAAGATTAATTCTTACCCAATTCTTTTTTTTCTTACGACACGATAATCAAATCTAGATTTGATTATTTTTCGAACAAAACATCAATCCGCGTTTGAGTTCGGATTGTAATTTTGATTCAAGTGACGAAAGAGGAAGCCTATTTATTTCTGGCTCGAAGACCTGCCGTTCTGGAGGTCGACTCGGTTCTTTCAAATTGTTTCTCATTATTAAGAAAAGGTAACAAAGATAAAATACGAGCTTGTTTTATAGCAATAGTAATTAATCGTTGTTGTTTCAAGGTCAATCTATTCACCCGTCTAGATAATATTTTTCCTTGTTCACTAATAAAGCGACTAATTAAACTCATGTTTCTATAATCAATTCGATCCCCCGATTGGATCGGGGGCAAACGCCTACGAAAAGATCGCTTGGATTTAAGAAAAGGTCGCTTGGATTTATCCATGGTTTGTTTAGTTTATCCCTTATCCCGAAAATCCTATTTCGGTCGGATCTAAAATGAATTAGAATAAATAGGATTTGGTTTGTTTATATTTAACGTTTCTATTTAACTATGTTATATATATAATGTCATTTTTTCCCCTTCCAAGGAAGGGTTACATACAGGTGCCCGATTCGATCTATTTCTTTATCTCCCCATGAATCGTATGTTTGTAACAATATGGACAGAATTTTCTCAATTCCAATCGATTAGGCGTGTTGTGCCGGTTCTTTTGAGTAATATATCTGGAAATACCCGTTGATACCTTATTAACACCGTTTCGAACACAACTAGTACATTCCAAAATAACCGTTATTCGGACATCTTTCCCCTTGGCCATGAACCCCCTTTGGATTTTTGATTTACTCAACTCTTCTATTTTCGATCCGAAACGAAGAAGAAGAAAGGAAGGAAAAATAGAAGTTACTAACTTGAAATCCAATTATGAAAAATTTTGATGCAATGCAATAAATATAGTAAATAATATATTATTCTATTATATAATGATTTCTAAACTTTATTTCAAATCACAGTATTTCATTTACATTTAAGTATCTTGTATAAGAGTCTTGCCCTAGACCTAGACCCCACATTGTTTATTCTACCTCCATCACTATTTAATTCAAATTTGAACCCAAGTCTCGCAGCTGTTGAATCCACTTTTTCTTTTTTCCCTTTCCTCCCTTATTCTAAAAAGAAAAAGGGAAAAAAGAAAAAGGGGGGGGCGAAGGATTAGTCACAAATATTTCATTTTATCTCGAATCTTCGTTATTTGTTACCGTGTCAATAACTAGAATCAAAAAAAGGGGAATGTCAACGCATCTGGGAAAAAACGATTAATCTCTATCAATAGACCTGCTAAAGACCCGAACCATAGAGTACTTAATACCGGCGCCACGGAGAGATATGTTTTTAGATCTCGCATTGAATGAAAAACCTCTTTCCTTTTTTTATTGTAATATATTTTTTTATTGTAATATAAAATGGTAATACATATATGATCAGATGCATATGCAGTTAAGGACCGCTTCTAATTGTACACGGGATCCCCAATTCAAATTGAAATGTACAACTATCCGGTGAATAAGATTTTTTTTCTTAAAACATAAAAAAACATACCCTTCTTCCCGAGCATTCCCGAAAACCACTCATTTAGTTTTACACCAGGTTCCGTTCTGTATTTCATATGTATAAATATAAGTCTTTTACTATTATTATATGGTAAATGGGACCAAAAAGACGAAATGTCCATCTAAATTATATATATATATAAATGGCGGAAATAACGATGTGGAAAACAAGACAGGAATTCTCTACAATGACACTGTAGACCAATTGAAGGGATGTAGCGCAGCTTGGTAGCGCGTTTGTTTTGGGTACAAAATGTCACGGGTTCAAATCCTGTCATCCCTACCTATTACTTCTCCGTTGAGCAGTAACGAGGGAGTAATTCAGATCTATTCAAATTGAACATATCTAATTCATTCAAAGATGTATTGGGGTTAAAAAAAGTGTCTTTACAGTCTTCGCTTTTCTGATAAGAAAGCGCTCTTAGTTCAGTTCGGTAGAACGCGGGTCTCCAAAACCCGATGTCGTAGGTTCAAATCCTACAGAGCGTGAGTTCGTCCTTAATTATTCTTAGATCTAATTAGACTGAAAGAGCTTCACTAACTTGAACCGGAATCCTAATTTGACCTCCCTTCTATTAAAGAAAGTAGGAGGTCAATCAAAAAAAGAGATAATAATTAATCAAAGGTCCGACTGATCACCCCGCCTATATTGTAAATAGGCAGTTACGAATAATCCAGCCAAAGTAACAGGAATTAGACCTAACACGATTCCAAATAGAAAAACTTCAATCATTTCAATTTGTTTGAAAGGAGAAAAAGGAGGTAATATCTATATCTAAATATTAATTCGAATTACCACGAATCTCAATGACAAAGAATTGGCAATTTACACAGAATCCTATCGAAAGATTTCTTTTTATGAATTGCGCATTTCAAATACTCATTTCAGATAAGTCGTATTTTGCTCAGACCAATAAATAGAGCCGAGGTTATCGTTAAAGACGCTAGTAGAAAACCGAAATAACTAGTTATAGTAGGCATAAAGGAGCTAAATGAAATATGTTCTTTTTATAC